GAATTTTCGATTTTGTGAGGATCAATCAAATAATAAAAAGATTCTATAAAAGCAATGATAAATAGATACGAATAGAGTAAGAAAAGAAGGAAATAAAAAAACATAGTATAGAAAAGATATCCAAAATTATATAGAAATCACTATCCTACCCTTAGTTTTTATTTCCTTAATTTAATTGAATTTCGCTTGATTAGAGCAAAGTTCCTTAAAAACCTCTGCCTTTTTTAAAATATCCTGAACAGTTCCTGTAGGCTGAGCGCCTTTTTCAAGGAAATAGAGAATAGCGGGAACGTTTAAATAAGTTTGATTCTTGATCGGATCATAAAAACCCACTTTCCGAAGATCTCTTCCTTCTCTTCGGGATCGAACATCAATTGCAACGATTCGATAGACGGCTCATCGGGATAGATGTAGATGAAAAATAACCCTCCCCCCCCCCTAGAACCGTATAGGAAGTTTTCTCTTCGTACGGCTCGAGAAAAAATGATTAGAAGTTTTGTCTATGGATAAAATTATAATAAATAGGAAAGGAATCCGTAAAATAAATTAGCCTATAATTTAACTCATATTTATTTATATTTAGCGCCCTTCCTGAAAAATAAAAAATCATTTGTACTCATAACTCAAGTTGAATAATTCTCAAATGTCTTAAAGATTTTTCTTTAAGATATTTTTTTATTGAGTGGTCTTTAACCCCCCTTTTGTCTCGTTTAAAATCAATTTGGATTCTTTATTCGGATCCGTGAGACAATTGAAGTGGTGTTTCCTTGTTCTGGGATCCTTTATCCTTATTTTAAATCCTTGGGTTTAGACATTACTTCGGTGCTTCTTAATCCTTTCAAAATGGTAGCAACATACCCCTTTTGTGATTTCTTTCTATCAAAGAATCATACCGACGGTTGATTCGCGCGCGATACACTGTGGATCGAAAAAGTTTTAGCCGTTCCAACAAATTTTTTTGAATTGAAAATTTGCTCGAATCGGATCCTTTCGATTTCTATATCGAAGATATACTTACGAAGTTGTTCCAATTTATTGATTGGCATTAACCCTAGATCGTTGCCCCTGAGAAATTAATCCATACTTTCTACTCGAGCTCCATCATGAACTATTTACATTACAACCCAATAAAAAAGAAGGGTTCTAGTAGAATAGAACAAACGACGTCGAGCCAAGAGCACCTTCATTCCTATATAAAATGGTGGATGTAAGAATCCACACCGGATCGTGTCCTTCAAGTCGCACGTTGCTTTCTACCACATCGTTTTAAACGAAGTTTTACCATAACATTCCTCTAATTTGGAACCAGTATGGAATTGATTCAATTATGGAATCATGAATAGTCATTGGTTCAGTCGGTACAGAGACATAGTAATTTATATTTTTTCTTATCTACATGGATAATAAATATTTTTCTGAAAAAATCTTAGCAAGACCCCGGCTTTTTTGTATGAATGGAACATTTTTCTATAAATCTCTATCTAAAAAAAATATCTAATAGAAATATCCAGAAATCTAAATATAGAAATAACATAACTAACAGAAATAACACGAATAAATAAATTCTATTTGGCTCCGCCTCTTCAAGTGACTCAATAAGATAGACTGACCCATTTCCAACTTCCCAAAGATTCAACCCATAAGGAATCATTACAAATCTTGATAATTGAAAAAGTTTCCTACTTATACATCATTATTTGAGTCAAGTTTTACAGTAAAGACTATATTTGATTATCATAAGAAAGATAAATCTCTGTTTCTTTTCGAATCGAATTGTCAATGATTTAAAGCAAATAAGCTAAATAGATCGAACAATAAAAATAAATATCATTGTTAAATATTTCAATTTTAATATTTTTTTAATATTTTAGGGATGCAAATTATTTTTCACAAAAATAGAAAGACTATTGTCACTGAAATAGGATAACAATACATACCTATAGGCTAAGCACTTCCTCGTTTTATATGTATTTTCATATTTTGTTTAACCTGAGGTTAAGTAATCTTTCTGCAACTGTGATCTATGTGCCATCTTATCCGGATCACAAAAGGATTCAGTTACATTTGCATGTCATTTGAACTCGATTTAGTTCAGTTTGTGAAAAACTGAGATATGATTCCGAAAAGAATCCTTCAAAATCAGAAAGAAGAATCATATTATATCCAATATTAGGCCTTGAAACAGAATCTTGTTGAACAAAAAAGCTGTATTCGGATACAATGGATATGCTCTGGGACGGAAGGATTCGAACCTCCGAATAGCGGGACCAAAACCCGTTGCCTTACCACTTGGCTACGCCCCATTTCTATTTTTATTGGACACTAGTACTAATAAAGAATAATATTGGTATTAAGTGTTCGTCAATTCCAGTCCAACTATCTATAGAAAATCTTTATTCTTTCATAGAATATATTATAGATTTGTGCTAGGATTTTGACATGTGTATATCTAGAATTCAACTGAATTTATTGATCATTACATATAATTCAATTAAGATATTGTATGAAAGTATGATTTCTTCTATTCTCCTTTGAGAATTGGAGGATTTTTGATTGGGCGGAAAAAGAAGGATTTTTTTGTCTACCTTACTTTCTTCATTTTTCCTTATATCAATAACTCAATCAAAATGCAATTATCTCGACGAACAAAATGTCTGTTATGCTTAATATCTTTAGTTTGATCTGTCTTAATTCTGCCCTTTATCCGAGTAGTCTTTTCTTCGCCAAATTGCCCGAAGCCTATGCTTTTTTGAATCCAATCGTAGATGTTATGCCAGTCATACCCCTGTTCTTTTTTCTTTTAGCCTTTGTTTGGCAAGCTGCTGTAAGTTTTCGATAAGATCTTTAATACTATCCTAGAAAATTCATGATTTATTCGAGAAAAATTATAACAATTGATAAGATCAAATAAGTCTGACAGTATGAACCTTCGATTCAAACATTGAAATTCTTGGATAGCTGCGACAAATCTGGTTCGCCCCATTTCCCGATTCTAACCCTTTTTCCGGCGAAAGACCTTATTAGGTTAGGGTCCCTTACAATATCTAATTGTGGGTATGAAAGTGATTTGCGGTAATCAAAGACTCTTATTACAAATTTCAACTTCATTTGAATTTCTGAACATTCTTTTCTATTTATAGAATTCATTTCTTGGTGTCAAAATAGGATATGTGATATAAAAATGGAGGATCTATTATCTTTTCTCGTTTTCCTTTTTCAAAAAATGATCTTGGAGGTTGTGTAATGCTTACTCTCAAACTTTTCGTTTACACAGTAGTAATATTCTTTGTTTCTCTCTTCATCTTTGGATTCCTATCCAATGATCCAGGACGTAATCCTGGACGTGAAGAATAAAATAAAAATTTCGTTTTTCTTGCTTGATTTTACAATTTTATTAAGATTTTATTTTCTCTATTCCACACGTTTAACTAGTAAAAAAATAAAAAGGGGGTTGCAAAATTTGAAATAAAAAAATGGAAAGTCATCAACGGAAACGGAAAGAGAGGGATTCGAACCCTCGGTACGAATAACTCGTACAACGGATTAGCAATCCGCCGCTTTCGTCCACTCAGCCATCTCTCCCAATTGAAAAAGATAATTACTATGTTACATTACACATCAAGTAAGGATTAAAGAAAGTATTTCTTTGACATTCTTTATCGTTATTATATAATTAGCAATTCCATTTAGATGCTCGAAAGATCCAAATAGAAAGATAAATAAAGAAGACCTTCTTGCTTTTATTTTGTTCGAAGTGCCTTTTGGGCCTGGCCCGGTCAATACCCAGCCGGGCCTTTTTTTGTTCCAACAAATTCCCTTTATTTATAGGCAATATAAATAAGATACCCAATTTGGTATCTGTGTAACAATTTACGCTCTGGGGTTTACATATACTTATAATTTTTGTTATAATGTAAATTGAGAAGGATTTTTGATTCAAAAGAATCAATACTGATTAAGTATGTATCAATTTGTATTTTCTTATGTCATTAGGCAAACCACATTTTAGATTCAAACCCAAGAATCATTCAGGAATTCTCAGTCAACGAATAGTTAATGGTTCCCATTTGTCATAAATTTTGGCTTTTTTGGATGAAAATATACATTTTATTTTTCAAAGGATTAAAAAAAGGATGCAAGATGCAAGTACAATAAACTAAAGTTTAGTAATCCAACCCAAAAAGGGAAAATTTTCTCCTATTGTGTATCGTTTTGGCGGCATGGCCGAGTGGTAAGGCGGGGGACTGCAAATCCTTTTTCCCCAGTTCAAATCCGGGTGCCGCCTCATTAACAAACGAATCGAAATCTCTTATTCTGTTCTGCTGATATAACTCACCCAAATTTTACACAGCAAAACAGAATAAGGGGACTGTTGATACTTGGTTGATTCTAAACATCTGTTCTGGGGATTTTGTAAAAGATTGGAAATCTTTGAATATAAAATTCAAAGAAAGAATATAATGGTCGAAGCAAGACTTCCCGATTCCCTTCTACTGCTAATGTAATGTCTACTGATTGGGTCTTGAATTACATTGGGTAGCCGGCGTATAATTCAACTACTAGTTGTGTAAAATCCTTTCTATACTGTAATCTACATATATAGACTCGCAAGAATCTCTGAGTGTTCAGGCATTGAATCACTATTAGATTGAGATTGGATGGATAATTTACTTTTTTATAGAAAAAGTATAGAAAAAGTGAAAAAAAAATCATTTTTTCCCCTCCTCAAGAGTATAATATACTATCTCCCAACTGCTTCAGAGAGACAATCGGGAAAGTGTACGGATTAGATCAAATAGGAAAGAAAAGTATGTAATAGATAGCAATTTCGCTATTTTTACTTATGAAGGCAAAAAAAAGGAATGGGCCCTCTTATTTTATTACTACATGTTCCATTAGTAACATTCCTTTACATGTTCCATTAGTAACATTCCTTTGTGGTGTCATTGTGTATTTTACTTGTGTTTAGTTTTTGCCGATTAGAAATCATATCATATAGTAATTTTTTAGAAATGGATTTATTTGATTGGTTCATCAATAGTGTTTGGCCAGAATCCCTTTTTGACTCTGGACCATTGATTCTACTATTATTAGTGAGCAATAATGGAATAATTCTATCATAGAGATAAGGGACATAATTCACATGGATATAGTAAGTCTCGCTTGGGCTGCTTTAATGGTAGTCTTTACATTTTCCCTTTCACTCGTAGTATGGGGAAGAAGTGGACTTTAGAAGCACTCCTAATTTAGTTGAGGAATGAAACGGTATCAATTGTTTTATAGATGTTTTATAGATCGTTCTGCAACGCATTTTTTTATTTGAATTGAAATTGAAATAATTTTCAAATAAAAATATCTTCATTTCGAAATTCCATTGGATTCTAGTGGAGAAATGTATTCTATAACAGTAAAACGATTATTTCAGATTGATCGGAATAAATAGATGTATCAAAGAAATAGAATTGGGTCCTACGTCAATTCCATATATGGATTAATAACTACAGATATTGAAGATAGAAGCTAATATAGTACCAACTTTATTAGAAAGTCAAGTACAACTTTATACACTACAATAACACTAATAGAGAGTATGGTAAGAAATAAATTTATTTCTTACTTACCATACTCTCGGATCTCATAGAATACCGCCGATTATAGCCCGTTGATTTCATTTAAGACGCAAAAATAGAATCCTTTTCATTTGATTTCTTCAACTATTGATCAGAACTCAGAAGTGAAGTTTCATTTAAAGTAATTAATCATTTTGACTGACTGTTTTTACGTAAATTATAAGTAGAAAAGCAGTAGGAACTAAAATGAACAGAGCAGTAGCAATAAATGCAAGAATATTTACTTCCATAATCTCATCGTTTTTTTTATTTCACAATAACTCGGGATTTAATCCCATAGAGATGATAAATCTTTCACCTGTCAATTCAATGAATGCATTCCCTACCGATGATCTTGAATCGGATCAATATCATGAATAACAATATCTGAGCTATTAAATTAATTCGTCGTCGAGAATTGAATAGTATAACATACGAAGATCTTTTATCCATACCGAATCCAAGATTGGATTCCCGGCCCAATCCAAAATTCCTTTATTTATCCTTCTTTTCTATAACCTACCTTAGGTCTTCCTTGTAGAACCATCAAATGAAGTAGCATCTAACCACCCGTCCGTTTCCATTAACTACAAAACCCCAACAAACAATACAAAGCGAAGTGGAAAAAGAGAGGAATTAGGTTATAAACGCCGTTTTTTTAATGATCCAATTTTCTTTGGAAGACAAAGAAATATGATAAAGATGAGTCACGGGAGCAAAGATGGAATATTCTATCAACTTCACTATTTTAGTTATTTTCATTTTAGTTTAGGGTTTGTTCTTTCTTCGACAGAATCCTGAAAAAAAGGGGGGAAAGACCTTCGGAATTAAATTATGCTCTCTGTCCCTTATTTCACAGAAAATGGAGAGGCGAATTGATGTACTTATTGGATCCGTCGGGACTGACGGGGCTCGAACCCGCAACGTCCGCCTTGACAGGGCGGTGCTCTTGCCTATTGAACTACAATCCCAGGGGAATCAGAAGGGATCTAGCAGAAAATTTAGATTCTTTTTTATTCTCTCGTATCAGGTATTTCTTAAGAACAAGAGGGTTCTACCATCTCATGGTAGATTGGCGAATTGTTGGGCCGAGCTGGATTTGAACCAGCGTAGACATATTGTCAACGAATTTACAGTCCGTCCCCATTAACCACTCGGGCATCGACCCAACGCCTAATTGATTTTAGACGATTGATTGATTTTAGACGATTGAAAATATCACCCCTATGGATATGGTTGAGCCCTCTACCCCCAGAGGGACTCGAACCCTCGTTTTCTCCGTGAAAGAGAGAAGTCTTGAAACCGCTGGACCATAGGGGCGACGGTCAGCATAAGGAAAAGACAAAAAATCGGATAGGTGCAGAGGGGCGAGTGTCAACATAAGAAAAACACAAAAAATCGGATAGGTGCAGAGGGGCGGCCCCTTTAGGAGATGAATAGGAGCAAACCGAAAGACTCGTTAACTATTCTGGGGGTTAATGGTAATCAAACTTTACTATTAAACTATACAATCTTGAAACTTGAAAGAGAGAAAGACGAGAAAGACCAATGAAATCAAGTTTCTGAATCAAACCGAAAAACAATGGTCGAGAACTTTCTTTCTTCTTTCGTTCTTCATCCAAGATTTACACTCGGGCTCGCAACCAAAAGATTATCCACTATTTGGACTCACCGTGAGTACCAAAAGAGCATTTTGGTCCGCGCGGTGAAATTATACGACGCCCCAAGTCAGGCTGTCAATTGACCACGGAAAGGAGAGAAAGGAGAGCATTAAACAAGGCAAGAAGACGGCCGGACGAGGTATTTTTGCACGTGTTTAACGTTTAATAAATACAAATTCAGATGGTTTTCTGGTATTCAAGTAGATTAGAATATCAATACCGTTATACAT